TCCCTCTCTTTCCGTACCTTCCTTCACCTAATTCACGAATATTACTCACCGAAATGTATCAAATAAAATAAGAACAATTACCGGTCACTTACCTTTTTGGATCGAATTTTAAAGATTCGAATTTGCTCTATTTTCCAATTGTGGAAAACTGGGGAAATTCCCTTGGTTGACCCCGGTAAGAGAATGGGGATTTGTTGTTGTTGTTGTTGGAACTTCCATTTTATGGATGGAATTTTTTATATTTTTTGAAAAGGCTTTTTCGCGGACTCCTCGTTCATTTACCCAACCGTCGGTTGGGTAAATGCCTTTCAGTTTTTCGATGATCAAATATTTTATTTATAATTGAATTAATTATTGAATAACCTGCTTTTTTGGCTAAGTTTGCTCATTGCTGGGTTGATAAAGAAGTAAGCGTTTCAATGGGCTCTCCCAAAATCGTTTGGGCTTGATTTCCGGGCATCTTGGCGACGGCACTCTCCACCTCGTAGAGCTGAGGAAATTCTATGTCTCTATAAAATAGAGAATCTATCCATGACTGACAATTATAATCAAACTCACGTAGTAAGTTAAGCAACTCATGTAGTTCTTGATCTACATAGAATCTAAACCAAAATTCGAAATTCGATTCTAATTTGACGAATGAATGGAATGGGAGATAGTTTATTCTCCTATTCGCGCATACACGCACCATCTGTATCCTGCTGTGTTGGACCCTCATCGCCATCCGTTTCATGTCTTTTGACAATTCCTCTCGTTCTTCTCGGATGCTCTTTTGAGCGAGCCGATCTTCAAGGGGTTCGATCCGGGCTAGGGGGAACCAAGGCTTAGTCCTGGATTGTGGCTCCCCGCGGCCAAAACCTTCGGTGAGAATCCAAACACTAAGCTGATATAACCAAAAGAAATAAAAAAAAAATTTTCTAATAGATTTCTTTTTTTCAATTTAAGAAAAATGACATTCATTACTATAAACGATACGAAATCGTCTAGTAAATTTAGGAGGATACTTCATTGAAACCTCCTAAAATTTGTATTTTTCGATTACTCGATTCTATTTATTACTTTATGATATATATGATATATCGAATTACGATTTTTGAATTGGAAATTTACATTAATGAAAAATTAGGGCTATACGGACTCGAACCGTAGACCTTCTCGGTAAAACAGATCAAACTTATTATTATCAAAATGATTCGAACTGTTTCAAAGACCCAACGTGCATTTTTTTTGCATTGGGCTCTTTCATCAACTGATATAAATATCAGCGAGTCCGCCATCCTTTTTCTTAACAGAAAGATAACGAGATGGCTCCGCGTGCTCTGACTCTTTATTTTTATTCAGTAGCAATACCAAAGTGTTTCAAAAAAGAGTTATCTTGACGTAGGTCTGCCTTCGGCCTATATCAACCTAAGTTAAATGGAGTCTCTATCGCTCTGCCCAAAGCATCAAATATGAAACTTCATACACCTTCAAGTTCATAAGACAAAAAGAGATTTTTTTGAGGTACTTATACTCATTATGCCTAGCATTGAATGGACTGAATATTCACCTTATCAATTATCAAATCAATGATGGGTTCTATTTCTTGGCGCCTAAATTGGGACCTCAATTGGACCAACCAACCATTTGTCAGGCTATTGTTCTCTTGTTCCTTCGAATCCATGGAGTAAGACGTCGACTTTTTACTAAGATAAATTCTGTTGATTACATGATGGACTCCTCTGAAAAAACATTGGCGCGCGTGTAAACGAGGTGCTCTACCAACTGAGCTATGGCCCTTGTGTTTGTGATAAATATTTTATCATTATATAAATTCTTGTCAAGGTGAGTATTGCATAATCTGACATGATAGCTCTCTGATCTGTTTCCTGTCAAGGGTATTGCTTAGAAATAAGATTCCATCTATAATCTATCAATGTGACGGGTTCCTTTTTTTTTCTTTATGATAATAAATGACCTACTTAACCCAGCGGTTAGAGTATTGCTTTCATACGGCAGGAGTCATTGGTTCAAATCCAATAGTAGGTAGAACTTATTAGATACCGCACAGCCAATGGTATCTAATAAGTATTTCTACCCACCTTCCTTTTTTGATTTTTTTTTTATCTTTTCCATACCCTACTACTTCTTATTTTTTCTATTTTTTGAGTTGTTTCTTGTTGCACCAAAATCTGATTACACTTGATTGGATTCAATCGGTAGAATCCAAATAGAATATGGTGTATAATCAAAATTTCTTTTTCTTTATTCTTCTATATTCTATTCGGACGCACCAACAACTAGTTATAAAATTGTATTGATAGCCTCGACTCGCGTCCTAGCTCGTCGGAGAGCTAAATTTGCCTCAATTGTTTGTCTCTTGCCTTCAGCGCTACTTAAATTAGCTTCAGCTATTTCAAGAGTTTGTTGAGCTTCTTGCGGATCAATGTCACTGCCCCTCTCTGCATCATTTACTAAAATGGTTATTTCATTATTGCCTATTCTAGCGAAACCGCCCATCAGAGCTATTGTTAACCATTGGTCGTTAAGACGTATTCTCAAAATTCCTATATCTACAGCCGTGGCAATAGGTGCGTGATTTGGTAATACACCAATTTGGCCGCTATTAGTCGATAAAATGATTTCTTGCACTTCCGAATCCCAAACAATTCGATTAGGGGTCAGTACACATAGATTTAAGGTCATTTCTTCAATTTGCTCTCCACATCTAAGTTCATAGCCTTCGCGGTAGCTTCATCGATATTACCTACCAAATAAAAGGCCTGTTCCGGAAGACCATCTAATTCCCCGGAAAGGATCAGTTGAAAACCCCTAATTGTTTCTGTTAGACCAACATATTTTCCTGGAGAACCGGTAAAAACTTCTGCTACGAAGAAGGGTTGTGATAAGAAACGCTCAATTTTTCGTGCTCTTGCTACGGTTAAACGATCCTCTTCGGACAATTCGTCCAACCCAAGGATAGCTATAATGTCCTGAAGTTCTTTGTAACGTTGTGAAGTTTGCTTAACTTTTTGCGCAGTTTCATAATGTTCCTCACCAACAATTCTAGGTTGGAGCATAGTTGATGTTGAATCTAAAGGATCTACTGCTGGATAGATACCTTTTGCAGCGAGTCCTCTTGATAGTACGGTAGTAGCATCTAAATGCGCAAATGTTGTGGCAGGAGCGGGGTCCGTCAAATCGTCCGCAGGTACATAAACGGCTTGAATAGAAGTTATGGATCCCTCTTTGGTAGAAGTAATTCTTTCTTGCAAAGAACCCATTTCTGTACTAAGAGTGGGTTGATAACCTACAGCGGAAGGCATTCTTCCTAATAAAGCGGATACTTCGGATCCTGCTTGGACGAAACGAAAAATATTGTCGATAAATAGAAGTACGTCCTGTTCATTAACATCCCGGAAATATTCCGCCATGGTTAGGGCAGTCAAGCCAACTCTCATACGAGCTCCCGGCGGTTCATTCATCTGACCATAGACTAGAGCGACTTTTGATTCCGCAATATTTTGTTCATTAATCACCCCAGATTCTTTCATTTCCATGTAAAGATCATTTCCTTCACGAGTGCGTTCGCCCACTCCGCCAAATACGGATACACCTCCATGAGCTTTTGCAATGTTGTTGATCAATTCCATGATGAGTACGGTTTTACCCACTCCGGCCCCCCCGAATAGCCCGATTTTTCCTCCACGACGATAAGGAGCTAAAAGATCCACTACTTTAATCCCCGTTTCAAAAATAGATAATTTTGTATCTAACTGTATAAAGGCAGGCGCAGATCTATGAATAGGAGATGTTGTGCGAGTATCTACAGGACCCAAATTATCAACAGGCTCTCCAAGAACGTTGAAAATTCGTCCGAGAGTCGCCCCACCAACTGGAACACTTAGAGGAGCTCCTGTATCAATCACTTCCATTCCTCTCATCAGACCATCTGTAGCACTCATAGCTACAGCTCTAACTCGATTATTTCCTAATAATTGCTGTACCTCGCAAGTTACATTAATTTGCTGGCCAACCGTATCTTGACCTTTAACTACCAAAGCGTTGTAAATATTAGGCATCTTGCCCGGTGGAAAGGATACATCCAGTACCGGACCAATGATTTGAGCAATACGCCCCAGGTTTTTTTCTTCAAGAGCGGAAACCCCAGGACCCGAAGTAGAAGTAGTAGGATTGATTCTCATAATAATAAAGTATTATATGTCGAAATTTTTTTTGCAAACAAAAATAAAAAAATGTCCGATAGCAAGTAGATCGGTTAATTCAATAAGAAATGGGAATTAGTACTCGATTTCGTTGGTACTATCCAACCGAATCCAATTCAATTGTTTACTCATTCAATGAGTGCATTTTCAAACTTAACCAACCCATTAAAAAAAAAAATAGAAATATATTATTAATATAATATATATCAAAGTAGATGAATAAGAATTAAGAATTATATATGCGGAGATGTTGTATTTCTCTATCATTATAGACAATCCCATTCATATTATCTATGGAATTCGAACCTAAACTCTATTTATGATTCATCATTTTTATGACATTGGCCGTTGTTTCTTATTTCATCATTTCTATTTACACTTATTTATTCTTTGAATAAAAAAAGAAATCAAATTATTTATATTTATACCTTTTTGTTGATTGATAAATTCCGCATATTCATATTACTATTTACTATTCTATTTTCACATCTAGGATTTACATATACAACTATAACATATATCACTCTCAAGCGTTAATTTCTTATTATTTATCATTTATCTATTTATATATTTACTTTACAAATTACAAAGAAAGAAAGTAAGTAATGCGAAACTTTCAAAACAAAAAACGGATTGGGTTGCGCCATACATATAAAATAGTATACAATAATGATGGATTTGGCGAATCAAATACCGTGGTATAATAACGAACCATTCCAATTAGTTGATAAGATTTGTTGATAATTTTGTGAAAGATTCCTGTAAAAGGTTTCATTAAAGCCTAATCCATGTCGA